AATGAAGTGCCTGATAAAAGGATTACAGTGATAGAGTAAATTATGTAAAATTATTTACCTTCATTACATTCAGTAGACTTAAACTACTCCTTAAAGTATCAAAAACTTTCGTGCTTCATACACCTAAATATAATTCGTCGAAAAAAGGTAAGCTAATACAAGCTAATGGGTTCATACCCCGTAAATAGGATCGTCCTCCTTTTTAATTTACATAAATTCTTCAAAAATTTTATTTTTAAGTACATTAATTATAGGGACATTAATTTCTATCTCTTCTACTTCCTGGTTGGGGGTTTGAATAGGATTAGAAATTAATTTACTTTCTTTTATCCCTTTAATATCTAATGCAAAAAATATTATATCAACAGAAGCATCATTAAAATATTTTCTTATTCAAGCTATTGCTTCTTCCCTTTTATTATTCTCCCTTATCATAATATTTCTAATATCAAATATATCTATCCTTTTAAATCATGAAGTATTTCCCCTTTTAATTAGTTCTGCCCTTTTATTAAAATTAGGGGCTGCTCCCTTCCACTTTTGATTTCCAGCAACTATAGAGGGGCTCAATTGATGAAACAATTTAATTTTAATAACATGACAAAAAATTGCACCCTTAATATTACTTTCCTACTTAATTAATATAAATACATTCTTTTCCGTCATCATCATTTCATCAATTGGAATTGGATCTTTGGGGGGATTAAATCAAACATCCTTACGAAAATTAATAGCTTATTCATCAATTAACCACTTAGGATGAATAATTGCCGCAATAACTTCTGGAGAAAATTTATGGGAATTATACTTCTTAATTTACTTTTTCCTTAGAGCCGCAATCATTTTCATATTTCATACTTTCCAATGTTTTCATATTAATCAAAATTTTCTTCTAATAAATAATGATCCTAAAATTAAATTTTGTATATTCACGCTCCTTCTTTCATTAGGTGGCTTACCGCCCTTTCTCGGATTTCTACCTAAGTGATTAATTATTCAAGCTATAGCCGAACTAAACAGATTATTAATTGTCACCTTAATAGTAATCACAACTCTCATTACCTTATTTTATTATATTCGTATTACATTCTCAGCATTCTTATTTTCTTACACTGAACTCAAATGAAACTATATTCAATTATATGACAATCATTTTTATATCATCATAATAACATTCACAATAATTTCTTTACTAGGCCTAACCTTCAGATCCTTAATTTTTAATGTTATCTAAGGTTTTAAGTTAATTAAACTAATAGCCTTCAAAGCTATAAATAAAGTATACATTTTAAACCTTAGCAGTTTTACTACTCCTTTAGAATTGCAGTCTAATATCATTAATGACTATAAAGTTTGATAAAAGAGATTAATCTCGTAAATAAATTTACAATTTATCGCCTAAACTCAGCCATTTTACCGCAACAATGACTATTCTCAACCAATCATAAGGATATTGGAACCCTATACTTCATTTTTGGAGCGTGAGCAGGTATAGTAGGCACATCTTTAAGAATATTAATTCGTGCTGAATTAGGCCAACCTGGGTTTTTAATTGGAGATGACCAAATTTATAATGTTATCGTGACGGCCCATGCTTTTGTAATAATTTTTTTTATAGTTATACCAATTATAATTGGGGGCTTCGGAAATTGACTAGTACCTTTAATATTAGGTGCTCCTGATATAGCATTCCCCCGTATAAATAACATAAGATTTTGGTTATTACCGCCTTCTCTATCTTTATTATTAGCTAGAAGATTAGTAGAAAATGGGGCTGGAACTGGTTGAACTGTCTATCCACCCCTGTCAGCTAACATTGCCCATGCTGGGGCATCAGTAGATTTGGCTATTTTCTCCTTACACCTAGCTGGTATTTCCTCCATTTTAGGGGCCGTAAATTTTATTACAACAACAATTAATATACGGGCACCCGGAATATCCTTAGACCAAACCCCTCTATTTGTATGATCTGTAGGAATTACAGCTCTTCTCCTCCTCCTATCTTTACCTGTCCTTGCAGGCGCCATTACAATATTATTAACCGATCGAAATTTAAATACCTCCTTTTTTGACCCTGCAGGGGGTGGGGACCCGATCTTGTATCAACATCTTTTCTGATTTTTTGGCCACCCTGAAGTATATATTTTAATTTTACCGGGATTTGGAATAATCTCTCACATCATTAGTCAAGAAAGTGGAAAAAAGGAAGCATTTGGAACATTAGGAATAATTTATGCTATACTTGCTATTGGTCTACTGGGATTTGTAGTGTGAGCTCACCACATATTTACTGTAGGAATAGATGTTGATACGCGCGCTTATTTTACTTCAGCTACTATAATTATTGCAGTTCCCACTGGTATTAAAATTTTCAGATGACTGGCCACTCTTCATGGGACACAATTCACATACAGCCCCTCCTTACTTTGGGCTTTAGGTTTTGTATTCCTATTTACAATTGGAGGTCTTACAGGAGTAGTCCTTGCCAATTCATCACTTGATATTATTTTACATGATACTTACTATGTTGTCGCTCATTTCCACTACGTTTTATCTATAGGAGCCGTATTTGCTATTATAGCCGGATTTGTTCAATGATACCCCTTATTTACAGGATTATCATTGAATCCTAAATGACTAAAAATTCAATTCACTATTATATTTATTGGTGTAAACTTAACTTTTTTTCCTCAACACTTTCTAGGATTAGCTGGAATACCTCGTCGCTATTCAGATTATCCAGATGTTTACACCTCCTGAAATGTAGCATCAACTGTTGGTTCAACTATCTCATTTATTGGAATTATTTTACTCATTTTTATTATCTGAGAAAGCATAATTTCAAACCGTCCTATTTTATTTTCCCTTAATATAGTAAGTTCTTTAGAATGATATCAAAATTTACCACCAGCTGAACACAGCTATTCTGAATTACCTATATTAACTAATTTCTAATATGGCAGATAAGTGCAGTAGATTTAAGCTCTACATATAAAGAATATACTTTTATTAGAACCTTATGGCAACATGATCAGATTTAAATTTACAAAATGCCGCCTCCCCTTTAATAGAACAACTAATTTTCTTCCATGATCATACATTATTAATTCTATTAATAATTACTGTTCTTGTAGCTTATATTATATTAACATTATTCTTCAATAGATACACTCACCGATATTTATTAGAAGGTCAAACAATTGAAGTAATTTGAACAATTTTACCAGCGATTACCCTCATTTTTATTGCTCTACCTTCTCTGCGACTCCTTTACCTTCTCGATGAATCAATAGACCCTATTATTACAGTAAAAACAGTAGGACATCAATGATACTGAAGCTACGAATATACCGACTTTGTTAATCCCCATGAATTTGACTCTTATATAATCCCTTATAATGAAATATCCACAAACGGATTCCGCTTATTGGACGTGGATAATCGAACAGTATTGCCCTTTAATACTCAAATTCGAATATTAGTAACTGCGGCAGATGTTTTACATTCATGAACTGTTCCAGCCTTAGGGGTAAAAGTTGATGCCACCCCAGGACGATTAAATCAAACCAGATTTTTTATAAATCGTCCTGGACTTTATTATGGTCAATGTTCAGAAATCTGTGGTACCAATCATAGCTTCATGCCTATTGTTTTAGAAAGAGTTAATACTAAAACATTTATTAACTGAATCCTTAATGTTCAATCACCAGATGACTGAAAGTAAGTAATGGTCTCTTAAACCATTTTATAGTAATTAACGTTTACTTCTGATGAAGAAATTAGTTAAAACATAACATTAGTATGTCATACTAAAATTATTAATATATTAATATTTCTTTATTCCTCAAATAGCACCCATAAGATGAATATTTTTATTTTCAATATTTTCCACTGCATTAATCCTCTTTACTATTATTAACTATTTTTTTACAATTTATCAACCAATTTCCTCTCAGAAAGAAGTTACTTCCTTGCCTCAAATTTCATTAAACTGAAAATGATAACTAATTTATTCTCTGTTTTTGATCCTTCCACTAATATTATAAATTTATCATTAAATTGATTAAGAACCTTTCTTGGAATAATAATTTTACCCCTTATTTATTGAATAATTCCCTCACGACATAGAATTATTTGATATTCTGTTATTAAAACACTTCATAATGAATTCAAAACTTTAATTGGACCCTCTGGCCATAACGGAAGAAGTTTTATCTTCATTGCCTTATTTTCATTAATCTTATTCAATAACTTCTTAGGGTTATTCCCTTACATTTTTACAAGTTCAAGCCACTTAGCAATAACGCTAACCCTAGCCATACCTCTTTGATTTAGTTTTATAATTTATGGTTGAATTAATCACACACAACATATATTTGCCCACTTAGTTCCTCAGGGCACACCAGCAGCTTTAATACCTTTTATGGTTTGTATTGAAACAATTAGAAATGTAATTCGGCCAGGAACTTTAGCAGTTCGATTGGCGGCCAATATAATTGCAGGTCACTTATTACTTACTCTTTTAGGAAATACAGGGCCCTCATTAACTATATCTCTTTTATCACTATTAATATTTGCACAAATTGCCTTATTAACACTAGAATCTGCTGTTGCAATAATTCAATCTTATGTTTTTGCAGTCCTAGCTACCTTATACTCCAGAGAAGTTAATTAATGACTACACACTCTAATCACCCCTTCCACTTAGTAAACCCAAGACCCTGGCCTCTAACTGGGGCAATTGGAGCTCTTGTTACAGCTGCTGGCTTAGTAAAGTGATTTCATCAATTCAATAACTCCTTATTATTCCTAGGAACACTTATTACCATTTTAACAATAATTCAATGATGACGAGATATTACCCGTGAAGGTACATATCAGGGATTACATACTTTATCGGTAAATTATGGTTTACGCTGAGGAATAATTCTATTTATTATCTCAGAAGTATTCTTTTTCATTTCCTTTTTCTGGGCTTTCTTCCATAGAAGTCTTTCTCCTAATATTGATATAGGTGCCATATGACCTCCCGCCGGTATTCAACCATTTAACCCTTTACAAATTCCCTTATTAAATACAGCCATTCTTCTTGCATCAGGGGTAACAGTAACCTGAGCTCATCATAGTCTAATAGAAGGAAATTATAGTCAAACAACTCAAGGATTATTCTTTACTATTATTTTAGGAATTTATTTTTCGATTCTTCAAGCCTATGAATATATTGAAGCACCCTTTACAATTGCTGACGCCTCATACGGCTCCACTTTTTTTATAGCAACTGGATTCCATGGTCTTCATGTTCTAATTGGAACAACATTCCTATCAATTTGCTTAATACGACACTTAATATGTCACTTCTCTCCTAACCATCACTTTGGTTTCGAAGCAGCAGCATGATATTGACACTTTGTTGATGTAGTTTGATTATTTCTTTATATCTCCATTTACTGATGAGGTAGATATTTATTTAGTATATATGTACATTTGACTTCCAATCAAAAAGATTGAAATACTTCAAAATAAATAATTTGAATTATATACATTATATCTATTATCTCAATTATTCTAGCCATAGTTGTTATAGCTTTAGCCTCTATCCTCTCTAAAAAATCAATTAATGATCGGGAGAAAAGCTCTCCCTTTGAATGTGGTTTTGACCCTAAAAGATCAGCACGTCTTCCTTTCTCTCTTCGATTCTTTCTAATCGCCGTAATCTTCTTAATTTTCGACGTAGAAATCGCTTTACTTCTCCCAGTAACTATTATTATACAATCTTCAAGTATCATTTCATGACTTACAGTTAGAATATTTTTCCTCTTGATTCTACTTATTGGATTATTTCATGAATGAAATCAAGGTGCACTAGAATGAGCTTCTTAATTAGGGTTGTAGTTAAGTATAACATTTGATTTGCATTCAAAAAGTATTGAAATTCAATCTTCCTTAAGTAAGAAGCGATTTATCGCAATCAATTTCGACTTGGTCTTAGATGTATTCATCCTTACTTGTGAACTTATTTTAGTATTAATTGAAACCAAAGAAGCGGTATATTACTGTTAATAATATTAGTGAAATTTATTTCCAATTAAGGAGAAATGTGAGGATCAAATGAAAGCTGCTAACTTTCTATTTAAATGGTTTAACTCCATTAACATTTCTATTTATATAGTTTAAAAAAAAACAATACATTTTCATTGTATAAATAATATACTATTTATTTATAAATATATTATACTTATTTAAAAATCATTCAATTTCCTTAACATCTTCAGTGTCATGCTCTATATATATAAGCTATTTAAACACAACAATAATAACAACAATATCATAAATCACAAAATAAAGCTAATTAAATATATTTTAATAGTATTATTCTGTCACCATTGAACAACACTCGAATATCTACTAGATCTATTATAAATTATTTGAGCTCCTCAATCCTCTCTTCATCCTTGATCAAAAGACTTATATACAAAATTTCCTAATATTAAAGGTAAATAATTAACACCGTAAGTAGAAATAAAAGGCATAAATCACATTGATCCAACAAAACATGACATCAAATAAAATTTTAAAGACTGTAAATCATAAGATACTGAAAATTTAGATAATTCATATCCTAATCAACCCCCCAACATACTTACAGTTAATGCTAATGTCTTCATTCATAGTGGTAAACAAATTATTGAAGGAGAAGGAAATAATACCCATCTTAATATACATCCCCCTATAATTGCTATCATTATTAATGTCAATATACCCTTAAGTATAATTCACCCCTCATCTCTCAAAGGGTGAAGAGAAGATGAATTAAAATCTCCTGTTATAGAATAATAGGCTAACCGCAAGGAATAACAAACAGTTAAACCAGTTGAAAAAAAATATAAAAAAAAACTAATTCCATTTAAATACGATAATGAAACAATTTCCAAAATCAAATCCTTAGAATAAAATCCCGCCAAAAATGGTATCCCACATAAAGCAAGATTTGAAACATTAAAACAAATAACTGTTAAAGGTATTTGAATACATAAACCCCCCATATACCGAATATCCTGAGAATTTTTCATATTATGAATTACAGAACCTGCACACATAAACAATAACGCCTTAAATAAAGCATGTGTTAATAGATGAAAAAAGGCTAATTTAGGAAATCCTATAGACAAAATTCTCATTATTAACCCTAGTTGTCTTAAGGTAGAAAGGGCAATAATCTTCTTTAAATCATACTCAAAATTTGCACCTAATCCAGCCATAAATATTGTTAATCCAGAAATCAACAATAAAAATTTCCCTAAATTATTATCTACAATAACCGCATTAAAACGAATCAATAAATAAACCCCCGCAGTGACCAGAGTTGAAGAATGAACCAACGCCGAGACAGGGGTAGGAGCAGCTATTGCTGCTGGCAATCAAGAAGAAAAGGGAATCTGTGCACTTTTTGTTATAGCAGCCAAAACAACCAATCTTGCAACAATACATATAATACTTGACTCCCTTAATACATCCAAATAATAAATATAATTTCAACTTCCAAAATTAAGTATTCAAGCAATCGCTATTAATAAGGCCACATCACCAATACGATTAGATAGTGCTGTTAATATGCCAGCTCTGTATGACTTAACATTCTGATAATAAATTACTAAACAGTAAGAAACCAACCCTAAACCATCCCAACCTAAAAGAATTCTAATCAGATTAGGACTAATAATTAAAAACATTATAGACAACACAAACATTAGTACCAAAATAATAAAACGATTAATTACCAAATCACCATGTATATATTCCTCACTATAAAAAATAACTAATGAAGAAATAAATAAAACAAATCCTATAAATAATAAAGATATTCAATCAAATAAAAATGTCATAACTAAAGAAGATCTGTTTAAAGTAAAAATTTCCCACTCAATAAAAATAACCATCTCGTTTATAATAAAATAAACCCCTGTTATTATTAAAAATATAGCCATAGAAAACAGAAAAACAAATCTTAAAAAACAAATTGATAATGACCACAAAATGATCTAAGGTAAAAATTCTACTTCATTGACACCACAAATCAATATTTTAAATAAACTACTTAAATACAACCACAAAATGCATAAATCACCCTTTAAAATTAAAACATTCAATGGCAATCAATGCAATATTAATAACAAATATTCACGTAAATAACCTATTGAACAAGAATAGATTCCAGAATAGATCATCCCATGTTGACTATAAGAATATAAATATAATGTATAGGCCGCTCTAAAAAAAGAAATTAACATTAATATCACCATTGTAATTCATGACCATATAACCAATCTATTTAATAAACCAATTTCTCCCATCAAATTTAAAGAAGGAGGAGCCGCCATATTCGATGAACTTAATAAAAATCACCATAACGCTATAGAAGGCATAAAATTTATTAAACCCTTATTAATCAATAAACTTCGGCTCCCTAACCGCTCATAAGAAATATTGGCCAAAGCAAACAATCCAGATGAACATAGTCCGTGAGCAATTATTAAAGAATATGTTCTCAAAAATCCCCAATCAGTTAATGTTATTAAACCCCCTAAAGCCATACCTATATGAACAACAGAAGAGTAAGCAATTAATGCCTTCAGATCAACTTGACGTAAACATACTAATCTTATTAAAAATCCCCCAATTAATCTAATTCTAATTCAAATAACATTATATACTAATCCCAACTTTATTAATATCATATAAACCCGTAATAATCCATAACCTCCCAACTTCAATAAAACGCCTGCTAAAATTATTGAACCTGATACTGGTGCCTCCACATGAGCCTTAGGCAATCATAAATGAACTATAAATATAGGTATTTTAACCAAAAATGCTAAAATCAATCTTATATAAAATAACATTCTTGATAATCTCACATTATTCATAAATCCAATATATAATCTCCCATAAAATCCATAAATATTAAATAATCTCACCAATAACGGTAAAGATGCCAGTAAAGTATAAAATAATAAATAAACACCCGCCTGAAGTCGCTCGGGCTGATATCCCCAACCCAAAATTAAAAACAATGTGGGAATCAATCTAGCCTCAAAAAATAAATAAAAAGAAAATAATCTTATTCTTCTAAATGTACAACATAATATTAAAAGTAAAAAAATTACAAAAAATAAAAAAAATGAATTAAAATACTTATAATGATAAACACACTCACTAGCTGTAATCATTAAAGAACAAATTCAAAATCTTAATAAAATCAAGCCATAAGATAAAATATCTATACCAAAAATATATCCCAAATTACAAAAATCATTAAATGTAATACATCTCAGTATAAAAAAAAAAGTTATCAAATACAATAAACATTGAACCAACCATCAAAATTTATATAAAAAACTCAAAGGGATCAAAAACACCAATATAAAAATAAATTTTAACATTGTAAAATTCTAAAAGTTTGAAAAAAATCATTTCCATGGGTGCGAATTATCGACACCAAAATTGATAAACCCAATGCACCCTCACACACTGAAAATGTCAAAAATACTATTCTAAAAAACAATTCAAAAGTATATATATTTAAAAATATAAATAACAACAAAAACAATCTTAAAACCACAAATTCCAATCTTAATAATGTCGCTAATAAATGCTTTCGATTAGAGCAAAATACCCATACACCTCTTATAAACACTAAAATTATTACAACTCAATAAATAAGTATTACCATTCGTTTTAGTAGTTTAAATAAAAACACTGGTCTTGTAAATCAGTAATAAGCACTACAGAGCTTCTAAAACTCAAAGGAAAGAAATTTTCTCATCATTAATCCCCAAAATTAATATTTTATATAAACTACCCTTTGTATACTAAATCTTAGAATTATAATTTCTAATCTCTTAAATGCAATAATTTTTACACAAGTTAATCACCCTATAGCAATAATACTTATTATCATTTTACAAACTTTAATTGTAGCACTAACTACAGGAATAATAACATCAACATTTTGATTTTCTTATATCCTATTCCTTGTATTCTTAGGGGGAATATTAGTTTTATTTATCTATATTACAAGATTAGCATCAAATGAATTATTTTCCATTCCCACAAAATCTTTAATTATTATTTTAATACTACTCTCACTAATTATTTCCATTTCACTTATTAGTGATTCAACCCTATGAAATATACTAAGATCTAATGAAGAAATAAATAATATTGATAATAAATTCATCACTCTACATGATGATTCAAACTACCTACTCACCAAACTCTACAATAAGCCCACTGACTTAATTACATTAATACTAGTAAATTATCTATTTTTAACACTAATTGCTATTGTAAAAATTACTAACATTTTTCAAGGTCCCCTACGCCCCAAAAACTAATGAATAAACCTATACGCACTTCACACCCACTGTTTAAAATTGCCAATAGAGCATTAGTTGACTTACCAGCCCCATCCAATATTTCAGCCTGATGAAATTTTGGATCACTTTTAGGATTATGTTTAATAATTCAAATTGCAACCGGCCTATTTCTAGCTATACATTATACAGCAAATGTTGATATAGCTTTTAACAGAGTAGCTCATATCTGTCGAGATGTTAATTACGGATGATTCTTACGCACTCTTCATGCTAATGGGGCATCTTTTTTCTTTATTTGCCTTTATCTTCATGTAGGGCGCGGGATATATTATGGGTCCTATAACTATATACACACATGAATAACAGGTGTTATTATCTTATTTTTAGTAATAGGAACAGCCTTCATAGGATATGTATTACCTTGAGGACAAATATCATTTTGAGGTGCCACAGTCATTACTAATTTACTATCAGCAATTCCTTACTTAGGAACAGATCTCGTTCAATGAGTATGAGGTGGATTTAGTGTAGACAACGCCACTCTTACCCGATTCTTCACTTTCCACTTTGTTTTACCCTTTATTGTAGCTGCTGCTGTAATAATTCACTTATTATTTCTCCATCAAACAGGCTCCAACAACCCCCTAGGATTAAATAGAGATGTTGATAAAATTCCTTTTCATCCTTATTTCTCATTTAAGGATGTATTCGGGTTTATTATTATAGTAGCCTCCCTCATTTTTTTAAGACTCCTTGAACCCTATATATTAGGAGATCCCGACAACTTCACACCTGCTAACCCTTTAGTTACCCCCGTCCATATTCAACCAGAATGATATTTTCTATTTGCATATGCCATCCTTCGCTCCATCCCCAATAAGTTAGGGGGAGTAATTGCCTTGGTAATGTCCATTGCTATCCTAATAATTTTACCTTTTTATAATAATAATAGATTCCGAGGAATTCAATTTTACCCATTAAATCAAATTTTATTTTGATCCATAACAACCATTGTTATCTTATTGACCTGAATTGGGGCACGACCAGTTGAAGATCCCTATATTCTTACTGGCCAAATCTTAACTGTACTCTACTTCGCCTATTATTTAATTAATCCCTTTGTTCTAATAATATGAGATAACCTAGTAAATTAGTTATAAAGCTTTATGCAAGCATATGTTTTGAAAACATAAGACAGAAGTTTAATTCTTCTAATAACTTATACTAAAATAAATACACTAAATCAAAAATGAAAATAAAATCACCTTTAATCCCAAATAAAAAAATAAAAAATTTAAAGATAAGGGCAAAAATCTCTTTCAAGCCAAATATATTAATTTATCATAACGAAAACGAGGTAATGTTCCCCGCACTCAAATAAATATGAAAGACAAAAATGCTACCTTTAAAAAAAACATAAATGAAAATACATCTCTTCCCATAAATATAACACAAAACAACATTCTTATAAACAAAATTCTTGCATATTCAGCCATAAAAATTAAAGCAAACCCACCACTTCTATACTCAACATTAAATCCTGAAACCAACTCAGATTCCCCCTCAGCAAAATCAAAGGGGGTACGATTAGTTTCAGCTAAACATGAAGCAAACCAAGCTAACATTAAAGGAAATGACAAAAATAAAAATCAAGTATAATTTTGATATTTAATAAAACTAATTAAACAATATCCATCAATCAAAAACACAAATGATAATAAAATTAGTGCCAAACTCACTTCATAAGAAATTGTCTGAGCAACAGCCCGAAGTCCCCCTAATAATGCATAATTAGAATTAGAAGATCACCCCGCAATTATCACTGTATAAACCCCCATTCTTGTACAACATAAAAAAAATAATAAACCCAAATTAAATGAAAATACTATAGTTATAAAAGGATACACCATTCAAACCAATAGTACTAAAAATAAACTAAAAATAGGGGAAAAATAATACAAAAAATAATTTGATAATAAAGGATAAGTTGATTCCTTAGTTAAAAGCTTAATTACATCGGCAAACGGTTGAGGTAATCCCACAAAGCCAACCTTATTAGGCCCCTTACGAATCTGAATATAACCTAACACCTTACGCTCCAACAATGTTAAAAACGCCACTCCAATTAAAACACCCACAATTAAAATCAAAGCTCTAATTAAACTAGTTATAATTTCACTTAACAATACTATTTGTAAATTCTTACATATTTGAATTCTAAATTCAAGGCACTCTTTCTGCCAAAATAGTTAATAATAATCATCCTAAACAAAATTATTTCAAATATTTGGTCCTTTCGTACTAAAATATTTTTCATTTAATGAGGATAGAAACCAACCTGGCTTACACCGGTTTGAACTCAGATCATGTAAGGATTTAAAGGTCGAACAGACCTATTAATTAAACTTCTACACCTAACTATATTCCTTAATCCAACATCGAGGTCGCAATCTTTCTTGTTGATATGAACTCTTAAAAAAAATTACGCTGTTATCCCTAAGGTAACTTTATCTTACAATCAATATTAATGGATCAATTATTCATAAATCAATGTAATTTTCACAAAGAGTTATTTAAATCTTTATGTCACCCCAACACAATATATTTCTATAAACATTCTCAATATTCTACAATAAATTATTATATAATATATAAAGCTCTATAGGGTCTTCTCGTCCTCCATTTTCATTTAAGCCTTTTAACTCAAAAGTTAACTTCTATTTATTATATTGAGACAGCTAATATTTCGTCAAACCATTCATTCCAGCCTTCAATTAAAAAACTAATGATTATGCTACCTTTGCACGGTCAAAATACCGCGGCCCTTCAATTTAATCAGTGGGCAGGCCCGACTTTAAATTATACACTAAAAGACATGTTTTTGTTAAACAGGCGAATATTAAAATTTGCCTAATTCCTTAATATAAACTTTAAATACAAATACCCCATACATCCAATTATACTAATTTTATCATTATTTCAAATAATCCTTTATTATTTAAATCATTCCAATATACAAACCAAATTCTCTATAAAATCATATTTTTATAAAATAATTTACAACATCATTCAATAGCTGGCTAATTTAAAGCCTACACTTTTAAATTAAATTTTACAAATTTATAGTTTCCAATTCAAAGCTTATCCCCCGAATTATTTTCTAATTTAAATAATTACTTAACAATTCAAACAATTACATAAACTAAACTGAATTAAATTCATTTCTTAGAAAACTAGATATCTTAAAAAACGCCTAACGTTTCATTACTAACATAATATTACTAATAAATATATTACATTAACTCGCATATTACATTAGCTCTTTTTAACTCGAGAATTATATATTCTATACAAAATTATTGATAAACCCTGATACACAAGGTACAATGAATAAATCTACTTTTTAAAAAATAAATTTTCAATTATTTCATAATTCTCCCACGATACTACTACACTATAAATAATCTTATTATTTCTATAAAATATACTAAAACAACTCTTCATAAAATTATTTTAATTAAAACAAAACTAAACAACCTTAACTATTAATGACCATCTTTCAGAATAATTCGAATTGCACGAAATTCTTCTCAATGTAAATGAAATGCTTTACTATAAAGCTTCACTCTGACATTCTAGATACACTTTCCAGTACATCTACTATGTTACGACTTATCTCACCTTAAAAAAATGAGAGCGACGGGCGATGTGTACATGTTTTAGAGCTATAATCATATTGTCATAATTTAACAAAATTACTTTCAAATCCACCTTCAATTGTATATTTCAATCCAACATCCGTTTATTTTTTAAATTATTGTAATCCATCTCCTATTTAATCATAAGCTGCACCTTGACCTGACATAAACCTTATTTTAATTTCCAGAAAATTATTCCTCTTCAAAGATAATCTTACGACGGCGGTATACAAACTGACATTACAAAATTAAATTTAATATAATGTGTATTATCAATTACAGGACAGATTCCTCTGAAAAGACTAAAACACCGCCAAATTCTTTAAGTTTCAAGAACTTAACTATTACTACTCAAGTGTTACACTATTTATATTTAAAATAATAGGGTATCTAATCCTAGTTTAAACCTTAAATTTCAAAGCCTCATTATTCAATAAAATATATCTTAATTTTCAAATTCTACCTTCTACAATCAACTATAAATTTTCAATCACAAATTAACTCCAACACTAATAACATTTATTTAAATCCTACGTATAACCGCGACTGCTGGCACGACTTTTGTCGACCATATTTCAAATTACTAATTCTAAGTTACCTTAATTACTAAAATCAAATACTGCGAATAAACCAAATATCTTTAAGACACAACTATTACTCACAAAAATTTACATGTAAAATATCCAAACAATAAATTCATAAGTAAGAATAAAACTTTATATAAAAAATATTAAAATATTGGGTCAATATATATATATAACTACCCAATTTTAACATAACTACCAATAACACTATTCTCAACCATACCACACCACTGATGCTCAACGTCAGTCCATCTCACTCAACCACACCGCTAACACTCAACGTCAGTCCGTCCCGTCCAACCACACCGCTAACACTCAACATCAGTCCGTCCCGTCCAACCACACCGCTGACACTCAACGTCAGTCCGTCCCGTCCAACCACACCGCTGACACTCAACGTCAGTCCATCTCACTCAACCACACCGCTGACATTCAACGTCAGTCCATCTCACTCAACCACACCGCTGACACTCAACATCAGTCCGTCCCGTCCAACCACACCGCTGACACTCAACATCAGTCCGTCCCGTCCAACCACACCGCTGACACTCAACGTCAGTCCATCTCACTCAACCACACCGCTAACACTTCAACATCAGTCCATCTCACTCAACCACACCGCTGACATTCAACGTCAGTCCATCTCACTCAACCACACCGCTGACACTCAACGTCAGTCCATCTCACTCAACCACACCGCTGACACTCAACGTCAGTCCATCCCACCAACCACACCGCTAACACTCAACGTCACCTCTATCCGGACCCCAAATATTACTACATAAATATCTTCAATAATATTCACTCATTTCATTAATCCAAATAAATTTAAACACCTAGATAACAATTCACAACATAATTATTTTCCCCCTCTTCAATAACACAAGTCTGCTACCTCTCGACTACACCCTAAACACCTGTACACCCTAATTATCCATAAAATTATTTTTTAACCACCGCTTCTAGCGACCCCCATCGCCGTATTATTCCCAACTGCATGCAAGAATGTCTAGTTGCCCCCTTTCAACTAACACCTGTACACCCTAATCATCCATAAAATTATTTTTTAACCACCGCTTCTAGCGACCCCCATCGCCGTATTATTTCCAACTGCATGCAAGAATGTCTAGTTGCCCCCTTTCAACTAACACCTGTACACCCTAATCATCCATAAAATTATTTCCCATGCAATTTCTTCTTTAATATTCACCGATAATGTAGGTTCTTAATTTTATAGACGCAAAAGAAAGTCATGGGTCAAGTATTTAATAAATGGAGAAAACCCATTAATAAAAGAGTAATTTCAATAAATGGCAATGATTAATATTGAATGGTACATATTATTGAACTAGTGATATATTTTTTTTATTTTTTTTTTTTATTTATGGAAACCACTCATACATACTTCATTTTATCTAATATAATAAATGATTATTTAAAATAAATACTTTAATCTTTTGTTGAAAATAAATAAATAATATATATAGGTTATTATATATTTATAATATATTCAATTATATTAAATATACTATGATATATATATAAATGTATATTTAATATTAATAGAGATAAAGGCACCCTATAATGTCATAAATATTTTAAAGATTTTCTCTTCTGCCTCTTTCCTATAGGTCTTTAATAGGTTGAAAGGTGCCTGCATATTTATAAGTTCTTATTTATTAATATACCTTCTATAGGTTATTATATTTACTATATACGTATATATATATATATAACAGGTTGAATTTTTTGCGCCATGCATCAGTTTTTCTATTACTATAAAGTAATTTTTATCTGTTCCCCACTTTCTTGACCCTACACATATTAATGGTTTAATTAAAAAACTCCATTACCAAGTCATTTTTAAACAACTTGTCAAGAATTAATGTCAAGTAACTGATTAAACCCCTTAGGACCCCTCCACAGCCCAAATGATGGCGGGACAAAAACCTTTTGTATGCTTTTAGGTCTCTTGGCCCCTTTATTGACCCGCACATATTAATGTTTAAATAAAAAAATTCTACTTACCGCAGCCACTTTAGGTGTGTTGCCGGAGGATAATGTGAAACACCTGATCCTAACCCCTTAGGATCCCTCCACAGCCCAAGTGATGGTGGGGCAAAAACCTTTTTCCTTCAGTTTCTTGTCCACACCCATGCACATTTGGTAATCTACTTACCGCAGCCGCTTTAGGTGTGTTGCCGGAGGATAATGTGAAACACCTGATCCTAACCCCTTAGGATCCCTCCACAGCCCAAGTGATGGTGGGGCAAAAACCTTTTTCCTTCAGTTTCTTGTCCACACCCATGCACATTTGGTAATCTACTTACCGCAGCCGCTTTAGGTGTGTTGCCGGAGGATAATGTGAAACACCTGATCCTAACCCCTTAGGATCCCTCCACAGCCCAAGTGATGGTGGGGCAAAAACCTTTTTCCTTCAGTTTCTTGTCCACACCCATGCACATTTGGTAATCTACTTACCGCAGCCGCTTTAGGTGTGTTGCCGGAGGATAATGTGAAACACCTGATCCTAACCCCTTAGGATCCCTCCACAGCCCAAGTGATGGTGGGGCAAAAACCTTTTTCCTTCAGTTTCTTGTCCACACCCATGCACATTTGGTAATCTACTTACCGCAGCCGCTTTAGGTGTGTTGCCGGAGGATAATGTGAAATACCTGATCCTAACCCCTTAGGATCCCTCCACAGCCCAAGTGATGGTGGGGCAAAAACCTTTTCCTTTTTAATCAATATATTCCATACATCAAATCATGAACCTACAATTTTAATAATTTCATTAAAATAA